AATTCTGTTCTGTGTTATTACATTTTTTTATCTTCAATTTTTAAATAGGTATTGGTTATGTCTAAAACCCAAAATAGAAATTATTTTACTTTTATTTAATCTATTACCAATACAATATATTCCTTTGTTCCGAACTTTATATTCTAGTCAATTGAATCTGTTGAATTGTTGTTCAGTTCATATTGAAATGAATCCAAATTGATAAGGAGTTAGTCAATGATGCTCGAGCATGTACTTGTTTTGAGTGCCTACTTATTTTCTATCGGTATCTATGGATTGATCACGAGCCGGAATATGGTTAGAGCCCTTATGTGTCTTGAACTTATACTGAATGCGGTTAATATAAATTTCGTAACATTTTCTGATTTTTTTGATAGTCGGCAATTAAAAGGAAATGTTTTCTCAATTTTTGTTATAGCTATTGCCGCCGCTGAAGCAGCTATTGGACCGGCTATTGTTTCGTCAATTTATCGTAACAGAAAATCAACTCGTATCAATCAATCGAATTTGTTGAATAAGTAGTATTGTATTAATCATTGAAATTTGAATATTCATAAATTCGAATTAAATGACCATACATTAAATCTAATCCATGTTTTCGAAAATGTAAGAAATCAAAGTATCTTGGCTCTATCGCATGAGTCGATCCAGAAGTAGATTGTTTCCAAATTTCTGGTAAATTATTGATTCATCTGGTGTCTAAATATATGAGTCATTTACAAGTTTACTAGATCGAAAATTTCTGACGTTCAAAAATTTATAGATTCAATGTCACATTCAGTAAAGATTTATGATACGTGTATAGGGTGTACTCAATGTGTGCGAGCCTGCCCAACCGATGTATTAGAAATGATACCTTGGGACGGATGTAAAGCTAAGCAAATCGCTTCTGCTCCAAGAACAGAGGACTGTGTTGGTTGTAAGAGATGTGAATCCGCCTGCCCAACGGATTTCTTGAGTGTTCGCGTTTATTTATGGCATGAAACAACTCGAAGTATGGGTCTAGCTTATTAATACGTTCCAGAAAACCCTACTCGAATACATTTGATTTTTTTACCCTTACCGACAAAAACCCGCGCTCAAAATATATTTATTTCGAGCACGGGTTTTTCTGGTCCAAGTTTATTTTGTTTTTACCATGAATAATTTTCCTTGGTTAACACTAATTGTAGTTTTGCCAATATCCGCGGGTTCCTTAATTTTCTTTCTTCCTCATAGAGGAAATAAGGTAATAAGGTGGTATACTATATGTATATGTATACTTGAACTCCTTCTAACAACCTATGCATTCGGTTATCGTTTCCAATTGGATGATCCGTTAATGCAGCTAACGGAGAATTATAAATGGATCCATTTTTTTGATTTTTACTGGAGGTTGGGAATAGATGGAATTTCTATAGGACCCATTTTACTGACAGGATTTATCACAACTTTAGCTACTTTAGCGGCTTGGCCCGTTACTCGAGATTCCCGACTATTTCATTTCCTAATGTTAGCAATGTATAGCGGTCAAATAGGACCATTCTCTTCTCAAGACCTTTTACTTTTTTTCATCATGTGGGAGTTAGAATTAATCCCCGTTTATCTACTTCTATCCATGTGGGGGGGAAAGAAACGTTTGTATTCAGCTACAAAATTTATTTTGTACACTGCCGGAGGTTCCGTTTTTTTATTAATGGGAGTTCTAGGTATTGGTTTATATGGTTCCAATGAACCGACATTAAATTTTGAAACATCAGCTAATCAATCATATCCTGTAGCACTAGAAATAATATTCTATATTGGATTTCTTATTGCTTTTGCTGTCAAATCACCGATCATACCCTTACACACATGGTTACCAGACACCCATGGAGAGGCACATTATAGTACTTGTATGCTTTTAGCCGGAATCTTATTAAAAATGGGAGCGTATGGATTGGTTCGGATCAATATGGAATTATTACCCCATGCCCATTCTATATTTTCTCCCTGGTTGATGATAGTAGGCACAATTCAAATAATCTATGCAGCTTCAACATCTCCCGGTCAGCGTAATTTAAAAAAAAGAATAGCCTATTCCTCTGTATCTCATATGGGTTTCATAATTATAGGAATTGGTTCTATAAGCGATACAGGGCTCAATGGGGCCATTTTACAAATAATTTCTCACGGATTTATTGGCGCTGCGCTTTTTTTCTTGGCCGGAACGAGTTATGATAGAATACGACTTGTTTATCTCGACGAAATGGGCGGAATGGCTATCGCAATTCCAAAAATATTCACGACTTTCAGTATCTTATCAATGGCTTCGCTTGCATTACCGGGCATGAGCGGTTTTGTTGCCGAATTGATAGTTTTTTTTGGAATACTTACTAGCCAAAAATATCTTTTAATGACAAAAGTATTAATTACTTTTGTAATGGCAATTGGAATGATATTAACTCCTATTTATTCATTATCTATGTTACGCCAGATGTTCTATGGATACAAGCTTTTTAATGCCCCAAACTCTTATTTTTTTGATTCTGGACCGCGAGAGTTATTTGTTTCGATTTCTATCCTTTTACCTGTAATAGGTATTGGTATTTATCCCGATTTCGTTTTCGCATTATCAGTTGACAAGGTCGAAGCTATTATATCGAATTATTTTTATAGATAGTTTTTGTGAATAAACCAAAATATAAAATACGATTATTTTTAAAATCGTTCATTGTACAATAAAAAAAGTTTTTTTCTGCTCTTAAGTTAAATAAAAAATTGGAATTCTATTATAACCATATAACCAGATATTTTTGACATTTTCGAGAACCATTTGAATCAAGTAATGGAAATGGAATGATTCAAATGGTTCTTGATGGTTTTCATATATATACGTATGCTGTCCTATGCTTCTAGTTATCAAGTACTTTATTCAATTCAATTAGATAGTAATGTAAATGAACCATAACTATGCAACCCTATTCCTAATAGATTAACTCCAAAATAGCATATCCAAATTATAAAAAAGCCCATTGAGGCCACAATTGCAGAATTTACACTTTCAAAATTTTTATTTGTTCTAATATGTAAATAAATCGCAAATACGGTCCAAGTAATAAATGCCCAAGTCTCTTTTGGATCCCAATTCCAATAGGATCCCCATGCTTCATTAGCCCATACTGCTCCCGAAAGAATACCTATGGTTAAAAGGATAAACCCCAAACTAATAATACGATAACTCCATCGATCCAATTGTTGAATTAATTGATACCTGTAATAATTCTGAGAAGAAATCAAAGAAGTGTTTTGTAAGACATTGTTTCTTTCATTCATGTATTGAATCTCACCAAAGGAAAATAACTCAGTTAATAAATTTTTGCTTTTACTAAAAATCCTTATGAATTTTCGAAATGTAATGACTAGAAGAGCTAGTGATAATAATGATCCACACAAAAGAGCTGCATAGCCCAATACCATCATACTTACGTGCATCATTAACCAATGGGATTGGAGAGCAGGTACTAATATTGCGGATTGATGCATTTCAGTTAAAAGACCCGAAGTAGCGAAACCCTGGGTAAAAATAGCACTTGGCGCGGTTATTGCGCTTAAATGGTTTTTTTGTTTTTTAAAATACGGAATCATATGAATAATGGAAAAACCCCACGAAAGAAAAATTAATGATTCATATAAATCGCTTAATGGTAAATGCCCAAAATAAATCCAACGAGTAACTAACAATCCTGTTATGCAGAAAAAAGTAGCTATCATCCCCTTTTCTGATGAATCATATAGTCCTACGATTTCATCGACTAATAAAGTTATCAAATGAATTGTAATTACAATTGAAATGATTGAAAAGGATATATGAGTTAATATACGCTCTAAAGTTGAAAATATCATAAAAATTATTAAAAACGGGGGGCCTCGATTATAGGAATTGAAATCGGGAATTGAATTCATTATAGGGCTTATTCTTTTAGAAAAAGCCATGCCGCCACTCGGACTCGAACCGAGATGCTCTAGCACTGCTTCCTAAGAGCAGCGTGTCTACCGATTTCACCATAGCGGCTTATTCGAAATCATAATAACCTATTTTTATTCAATCGTCGAGATTGAGGCGGTTAGTTCAATATTTTTTTAGGAAACATTCAAATTGATGACTAAAAGTTTGTTTCAAATCGTTTTTTTTATTATTTATTTATTATTTTAATTTTAGGGTATCCGTTTTTTTAACTTAACTAACAACGGAACGGGATTTTTCGTTTCGTAGTTTATTAATCTACGGTCTCCTGAAAATAAAACGGAACGTTTGTAACTAGATAATTTTGACTTCAATCCATGGATAGAACTAAAAATAAAAATGGATTATCGAGTCAAGTCGATGGGGAAGGTGAGAATCCCCATCTTGAAAATGATAAAGCATACCAAAACCAAAGGTGAAACCTTGTGCTTGCGTTTATTCTTTTTCAAACAAAAGAATACCATTCATTTTTTAAATTCAGTAGACAACCGAATTCTTATTTCTACTAAAAAAACAAAATGAATTCAATTTAATATTGTTATTGATCAGGTTAAAACATTAGAGAAGGGAAATCATTTTTTTTTTATTAAATGAAATAGTAATTTAAGTAATTTATTAAATAGTAATTTAGATTATTTTACTATTATTAGATTCTTTTACTATATATTATTCTATTATTATTATTCTATTATTATATTATTTATATTCTATTATTTTTATAACCTCTAAATTTTAGAAAAAAAAAACTTATAAATAAATAAAAAAAATTATAACAAAAATTAGACTCTTTTTCGAATTAGACCGATCCAGATTTTTTAGTCTATTGGTTTATTATTTATTTGTCACATAAAAAAAACTTTTTGAGCTACCGGTAGAAAGAGATTTCGCTAACGAAAAAGCTTTCAATGCTGCCCAATACCCCTTCCTTTTCCAACTATTTTTACGAATACGTTTTTTTGAACTAGAGGTGCGCTTTTTTGGAACTGCCATTAAAAAATGATAATAGGTTCGTCGGTTGGATGTGAAAGACATCTATTGTTCAAAATCAATTGTTCTTTACTATATCTCTATCTAGTTATTCTCTAAATTACACTCCCAAGGTTTATAGAAAAATCGTCTAAAATATTACTAAGAACAATAAGATCTACTATGCCAAATAGAATAGATTGAAGTTGATAAAATCAAATTCAAATCAAAAAAATACAAACAAAGGGGTTGCGTGTTTGCTTTCTTTTTTTGTCATGTTACATTCTTACATGTAATAAAATACATCGAAAGGTTTAAAAACCCAATACCTCTCCTAAAAAAACTTTAATAATTTTTATTTTTCTATTATATTAATTAAATTGGTCAAGTTCGAAGAAAAAGTACACTTAATTTTCAAACTCGAATGAGCCTAGTAGTTAATCGATTAAAATATACAAAAAACTTTCTAAAAGCCGTTTTATTGGCCCCTCCGTTTTTATTTTACATAAAAAAAGTGTGGGATAGCATTTCCTACAAATAGCTTTTATTGTAATTGTAATGGAAGACAATCAATTAGTTCTAAAATGAATTCGTTAATGATTGGGAATAAAATAACCCAACCAAACTGCAATAAATAGGTTTTGTTTTATGGGAAATAGGTTTTCTGGGTCAAGTTATGGTTCCTATGATTCGTATAAAATACTGTTTTTGCTGTCATTATTTATCCTTGCTCTATAGATATAAAAAAATTATTTTAATACGTAATAATTAGACCGAAAATGCAATTTTTCGTTTTTATCTTCATAAAATTTTACTTAAAAATGGAAATTTCATATTAACAATTCAATTCAATATTAAAAAGAAACTTAATAATAAACAAAGTACGTATTTATTTTTCACTCGTAACTTGTTCATATCATTTGACTAACCCTAACTCTTCATCTTCATTTGAAATAGTTGAAGTAGTTTGGAAAGATTCCGAATAATTAAGGCTGTAAAATTCTATATTAAGTTTTATTTTATATATCTTAATTTTTTTATTAATCGATCGCTTTCAAAAGAAAAGAAATAAGAACCGGTGAATCAGAAACAATTAATTAAGATAATTTTTTTTATTTATTTTTTTATGGAATATACATATCAATATTCATGGATCATACCGTTCATTCCACTTCCAGTTCCTATGTTAATAGGAGCAGGACTTCTACTTTTTCCAACGGCAACCAAAAATCTTCGCCGTATGTGGGCTTTTCCGAGTGTTTTATTATTAAGTATAGTTATGCTTTTTTCAGCCCATTTCTTTATTCAGCAACTAAATAACAATTCTGCCTATCAATCTGTATGGTCTTGGACCATCAATAATGGTTTTTCTTTAGAGTTTGGCTACTTGGTTGATCCACTTACTTCTATTATGTCAATATTAATCACAAGTGTTGGCATTATGGTTCTTATTTATAGTGACAATTATATGTCTCATGATCGGGGATATGTGAGATTTTTTGCTTATATGAGTTTTTCCAATACTTCAATGTTGGGATTAGTTACTAGTTCGAATTTAATACAAATTTATATTTTTTGGGAATTAGTTGGAATGTGTTCTTATCTATTAATAGGTTTTTGGTTCACCCGACCCAGTGCGGCGAATGCTTGTCAAAAAGCGTTTGTAACTAATCGTGTCGGGGATTTTGGGTTATTATTAGGAATTTTAGGTTTTTATTGGATAACAGGTAGTTTTGAATTTCGGGATTTGTTTGAAATATTCAAAAACTTGGTTTATAATAATGAAGTTAATCCTTTATTTGTTACTTTATGTGCCTTCCTATTATTTTCCGGCGCAGTTGCTAAATCTGCCCAATTTCCCCTTCATGTCTGGTTGCCCGATGCCATGGAAGGGCCTACCCCTATTTCGGCTCTTATCCATGCTGCTACCATGGTAGCAGCAGGAATTTTTCTTGTAGCTCGGCTTCTTCCTCTTTTCATAGTTATACCTTACATACTAAATCTAATATCTTTGATAGGTATAATAACATTATTTTTAGGAGCTACTTTAGCTCTTGCTCAAAAAGATATTAAGAGAGGCTTAGCTTATTCTACAATGTCTCAATTGGGTTATATGATGTTAGCTTTAGGTATGGGTTCTTATCGAGCTGCTTTATTTCATTTGATTACTCATGCTTATTCGAAAGCATTGTTGTTTTTAGGATCTGGATCTATTATTCATTCGATGGAAGCCATTGTTGGATATTCTCCAGATAAAAGTCAGAATATGGTTCTTATGGGCGGTTTAAGAAAACATGTACCAATTACAAAAACTTCTTTTTTATTAGGTACACTTTCTCTTTGTGGTATTCCACCTCTTGCTTGTTTTTGGTCCAAAGATGAAATTCTTAATGATAGTTGGTTGTATTCACCTATTTTTGCAATAATAGCTTATTCTACGGCAGGATTAACCGCCTTTTATATGTTTCGGATCTATTTACTTACTTTTGAAGGACATTTAAACGTTTATTTTCAAAATTACAGTGGCAAAAAAAACAGCTCATTCTATT